TACGTGGATCGTTTTAGGCCTCTTGAGCCTTCTATTGACTTCTATTTACTTCATTTTCTTTTTCTTTGATTTTTTTTTTTATAATGTGGTTTTGCTGCCGTTTTCTTTTTTAGTGATAGAAATTATTTTGTTAAGACCCTATAAATATAAATCGATTCAAAAAAGACCTAAGATTCATACCAAAACCGCGATGATTCAATAAAACCTGCAATATCTATGTCCAAAAATCCCTTGAGTAAGAACTGTTGGATCATCACTTATTCAATGAATAGATATAATGCAAAAAAGAATCCAAAGAAACGTTTGTCTTTTTTTTTTTTTTATAAAAAAAAATAAACGATAAAAATATTTCGATTTAATATAGAAGACTCTTTGAAATCTTTTTTCAAGTCCGGCTGCGAGGTTTGAATATTAAGTTAAGTATGAATCATAGTCCTAATACTTTATAATATAATGTATTTCATATATTCCGTGCTTCAGATACTATAATAAATATCTGACGGGTTAAAACCATCTCTATCAAGATGACAGAATGATTTTCTGTGCTATTAATAGGATCAATTAAAACAAATCACACACTCATATTCCGGAAATAGAGAAACGAAGAAATTCCACGGTCGAACTACCAAATCCAAATAATGGGCTCAAAATAAAACACCTAATCACTTTGTATCGAAAAGTTAGTTATCCGTTCTCGTTAATCTAATTCATAGAAATTCCGTCCAGTAAAATAGAAGAATTATAAATCTCCAAAATAATAGATAGAAATATCGCAAATAGAGCCATTGCGACACCCATCAAAGGAGTGGTTCCCCACCCAGGAGCTACTTTACCATATTCCGAATTCAACGGTTTCAATAAATTCCCTGCACGAGTTCGTCTTGGTCTTGGACCAGATCTAGAACTACCCTCAACAGTTTGTGTAGCCATAAATCCTATTTTGTATTCATTGAGATCTGTTGACTTTGTATACCATTCCGCTTTAAATAAATGTATACGATTCCGAAATGATCTTATCATAGATCCATTGTGGTCTTGAAATCTTACAATAATGGAAACAGGAACCCTAGTTGCCATCTCTATATCTGGTTTACTTGTAAGTTTTACTGGGTATGCCTTATATACTGCTTTTGGGCAACCCTCTCAACAACTAAGAGATCCATTCGAAGAACATGGGGACTAGTTGAAGCAACGAGCCCCCCAATATTGGGGGGCTCGTTGCTTCAATTCAATTTAGATACTTAAAAATCATTTCACCTTTTTAGTTGGAACTTTAGGCGTTTCTCGAAAAAAGATAGCGAAAAATATTATTCCTAAAGTCGAGACTAAAAGAAATGTATAAACCAATGCTTCCATAGATTTCATTGTGGTTTACAATTATAGCTTTCATACCTGTTTATTAGGGACCATCTCCCAGATAAAGAAAGAGCAAGAATCAAAGAAAGGGCAGCCATTCAAATCAAGATTTCGCTGGTAACCCATGGGAAATTCAAAAAAATAGAAAAATAAAAGAACAATGTTGTATCAAACTACTTGTCTTCTTGTAGTTGGATCTCCAAGTTTTTGGAATGCTCCAAATTCCACTTGAGCATCTAAGTCTGGGTCAATACCAGCAAAAACATCTCTGAACAAGGTTCTAGCACCATGCCAAATGTGTCCGAAGAAGAAGAGAAGAGCAAACGAAGCGTGACCAAAAGTAAACCAACCCCTCGGGCTGCTGCGAAAAACACCATCGGATTTCAAAGTAGCACGGTCTAATTCAAAAATTTCACCTAATTGAGCACGTCTAGCATATTTTTTTACAGTAGCAGGATCACTATAACTAACCCCATTGAGTTCACCGCCATAGAACTCAAGAGTTACACCGACTTGCTCCACACTATATTTAGATTCCGCCCTTCTAAAAGGAACATCGGCTCTAACAATTCCGTCTCCATCCACCAAAACAACCGGAAATGTTTCAAAAAAGGTAGGCATACGACGTACGAAAAGTTCCCGCCCCTCCTTATCTTTAAAGATAGGATGTCCTAACCACCCAACGGCTATTCCATCCCCATTATCCATTGAGCCCGCTCTAAACAATCCCCCTTTTGCCGGATTATTTCCGATGTAATCATAAAAGGCTAATTTTTCAGGAATTTTAGACCAAGCTTCTGATAAACTCTTATTTTCGACTAGTCCAGCACTCACTCTTCGAAATATTTCTTGCTGGAAATATCCCTGATCCCATTGATAACGAGTGGGACCAAATAATTCAATCGGGGTGGTTGCCGAACCGTACCACATAGTTCCAGCAACAACAAAAGCTGCAAAAAAGACAGCAGCAATACTACTGGAAAGAACGGTTTCAATATTTCCCATACGTAATCCTTTGTACAAACGTTGAGGCGGGCGGACACTAAGATGGAAAAGGCCCGCTAATATGCCTAATGTCCCTGCTGCAATATGATGAGAGGCTATTCCCCCTGGAACAAAAGGATCAAAACCCTCCACACCCCACGCAGGATTTACAGGTTGTACCCTTCCGGTTAGTCCATAAGGATCGGACACCCATATTCCAGGACCATACAATCCTGTTACATGAAATGCACCAAAACCAAAGCAAGCCACACCTGAAAGAAATAGATGAATTCCAAAGATTTTTGGCAAATCTAAAGAAGGTTTTCCCGTACGTTCATCGGTAAAGATTTCTAGATCCCAATAGACCCAATGCCAGATAGCTGCCAAGAAGCACAAGCCAGAAAAGACAATATGTGACCCAGCCACACCTTCGTAACTCCAAATGCCCGGATTTGTTATCGTTCCCCCTGCGATACTCCAACCACCCCATGAATCGGTTATTCCTAAACGAGTCATGAAGGGTATAACGAACATGCCCTGTCTCCACATTGGGTCAAGAACAGGGTCAGAAGGATCAAAAACCGCCAATTCATAAAGAGCCATCGAACCGGCCCAACCAGCAACTAGAGCTGTATGCATTATATGAACAGAAATCAAACGGCCCGGATCATTCAATACGACGGTATGAACACGATACCAAGGCAAACCCATGGAAATACCCCTTATATAAAAAAAATGGACACTATGTAACTTTATTGCACTGGAAAAGACTATGCTATGGACTTCCTTCTGATTTTCAGTGGATTATCTCGGGGAAAGGATTTACATTTATTCCAGTCTTTTAGTAATAATGGAACAATTCTATTAGTAGAAAGAAAAAGAAGCAGATCTATTCTATACCCGATAAGTAACAATACGCAATGGTGGAAGGGAAGTAAGGGAGTTGGACCTATTTTATATGAGTGAATACGGGCATATTTGTTTATCATTCAAAGGACTTATTCGTAATAATTTTACTTTATTCATTCGGTCTTCTTTTATTTCTGATTTTGGTTTATGAACTTATTCAATCTATAGATAAAATAGAATAAAGACCGATTAGGAGACTAAAACCATTCTTACGCTTCCACATCAAAGTGAGGTAAACTAAAAAAACTAATTAATCATTTTTTTATGCCTGTTGGAGTTCCAAAAGTACCGTTTTCATTTGATAAAGATGAAGATCAAGATAAAGTTGAAGATAAAGATAGGGATCAAGATGTTTTTGAAGATAAAGAGAAGGATCGAGATCTTTTTGAATATAAAGATAGGCTTGAAGATAAAGATAAGGATGAAGATAAAGTTGAAGATAAAGATAAACGTAAAAGTAAGGCTAAACCTTATGTTGATCTATACACCCGAATGTATCATGAAAGGTTTCTGTTTTTATTCGGTGAGCTCAATACTCGGTTAGCAGGTACACTTATGGGTATTCTAACACATTTCAGTGTAGCGGAACCAGAAAAAGACTTTCTTCTTTTTATAAACTCTCCGGGAGGGGGTCTAGGCTCTGGAGTATCTCTGTATACTGCTATGCAATATGTGACCCCAGATGTAAGTACGGTGTGCGTGGGAAGCGCTTTTTCAATGGCATCTTTTATTCTGGCCGGAGGAGCAAAGGAAAAGCGTGCAGCAACCCCTCACTCTAGGATAATGCTACATGAACCGCGTACTGACTATTTGAGGACAAGGGGGTCAGACATTTTCAAAGACATGAGGGAGCTGAAGAAACTGACCCTTACTGTCATACAGCAATTGGCAAAAATAACGGAAAAATCCCAACAGACTGTATACAGAGACATGAAATTGCAAATGTTTATGTCACCAACAAAAGCCAAAATTTATGGAATTATTGATGATATAGTTGAGGAGGAGTATGAGGATTATTTTTTTGAATAAAAGATTAGCAGGGATTCCACGAAAATCCATGATTTAAGATTTGTTCTTCTTACCTTTATCCAATTAAATGGAATATTTAGAAATCTATTCCTATAAAATTCATATGAAATAGAAGTAATTCATAATCATCGAGTTAGGATTGATCTAAACCAACTCATTATGCGTATGACCCAAAATGCCAACTATTAAACAACTTATTAGAAAGACAAGACAGCCCATTAGAAATGTCACGAAATCCCCTGCTCTTCGGGGATGCCCTCAGCGTCGAGGAACATGTACTAGGGTGTATGTGCGACTCGTTCCGATCATGGACTAAGACAAAAGAAAGGAAAGACATCTTAAGTGATAAGTAACGATGAATAGGATAGAATGCAAAAATTCCATTTACTTTATTTATTTAACTTAAAAAGAAATCTATCCTATCTATCCTTCTATTGTGTATCAAATTTATGGTTTACATTGGTGTAAATCCAACCACCTCAATTTGAAATTGAAGATGAGAAAGACTTCCCATTGGTGGCAAATGGTTATCCATTAAGCAGGGAAAACCCCAGTTTTTTTTTTAAACAGAAAGATTATGACCTTATTCTTACAAGTGCAAGAACGGACTAACAGGGTCAGCTACCCAGCAAATCCTCGTACTTAAATACCGTTACTGTATAGTTAGATTTCGTTGTGAAAGATCTATTACTAGATAACTCACGGGTAGAGCCAAAGGGTATGAACTGTACAAGTTAACAATAGCATTGATTAAATGAAAAAAAAAAAAGGGTGGCTCCGGTGTATAGAGGGGACCTCGCCGTTTAAGAAGTAGCCATAGAAACGAAGAAACCCACTTTTTCTTGATCCATTTATATTATTCACTATGTTTTTTTTTATATTCTATATTCTTTTTGATACTTGATACTGGGTACTGGGTATCAAGACAATTTATTATTTCGAAGTGAAATACCTAGAAAAAAAAAAAAGAATGGTGGTTGGGAGGGTTATAGTAGCAAAAGCCATTAAAATCCTTATTTTATACATCGGAAAAATACGTTTTGTTATTAACAGACAGATTAGGCAAGAAAAGAGAATAACCGAAAAAAAGATAATGGAAAAAAAAATAAATCCGTTTAGTTATTCATCAAAAAATTAATTATTCATCAAAGTTTTTGATTCAATGATTAGAGTTAAACGAGGATATACAGCGCAGAGACACAGAACAAAAATTCATTCATTTGCATCAAATTTTCGAGGGGCTCGTTCAAGACCTATGCGAACTCTTACGCAACATAAAATAAAAGCTTCGGTTTCGGCTCATCGGGATAGAGATAGGCAGAAAAGAGATTTTCGTCGTTTGTGGATCAGTCGAATAAATGCAGCAATTCGAGGGAGTTGGATATACTGTAGTTATAGCAGATTTATGAAAAATCTGTACAAGAATAAGTTACTTCTTAATCGTAAAATACTTGCACAAATAGCTATATTAAATAGAGAATGTCTTTATACGATTTTCAATGAGATCATAAAATCAAAGAAAAAAGAGGAGAGAAATGGATGGATTTCCAGTTTCTTTTTTAACTTTTTCAGCAGAAAGATAAATGGAGTTCCCGATAGTGGGATACCACCCGGAAGTTGGTACTAAAACTCCGGGTAGTATAATAGGGATTAGTATGATAAATTGGAATTTATCAAATATATATTTATTCCTTATTTTCCATCTTACTCGAACGGTCGATTCTCCCCTTTACCTTCACTCTAAGGGTCAATTTTCTCTTTTCCTTTCCCTGGAACGATCGATTCTCTCTCTTTTTTTTTTTCTAAAACCACGAGTGGTCAACTTGCTTTTTTCAAATTGTTTTTCATTATTAAAAAAAGGTAACAAAGATAAAATACGAGCTTGTTTTATAGCAAGAGTGATTAATCGTTGTTGTTTTAAGGTCAATCTATTCACCCGTCTAGATAATATTTTTCCTTGTTGACTAATAAATCGATTAATTAAACTCATATTTTTATAATCAATTCGATCCCCCGATTGGATCGAGGGCAAACGCTTACGAAAAGATTGCTTAGATTTAAAAGATCGCTTAGATTTAAGAAATCGCTTAGATTTCATAAAGAGTCTCTTAGATTTATCCATGGTTTGCTTATTCCTTATCCCCCCAATCGTATTTATTTCAAAATTTAATTTGTTTCTTTTTCCACATATGTTTCACTATATATAAGTTATATAGATATTAAGTTATATAGAATTGATATGTTATATATCCAAAATGGATATGTTATATATCATATGATTTTATACTATTTGAAATAATATATTTTTTCAAATCATGCCCCTTATGGGGGTGACACACAGGCGATCGATTTGAGCTATTTCTTTATCTCTCCATGAATCGTATGCTTGTGACAATAGGAACAGAATTTTCTCAATTCCAATCGGCTAGGCATATTGTGTTGATTCTTTTGGGTAATATATCTAGAAATACCCTTTGATTCTTTATTAACGTTATCTCGAACACAATTGGTACATTCCAAAATAATAGTTACTCGCATATTTTGACCCTTGGCCATAAACCTCCTTTGGGTTTTTGATTGACTCAACTCGTCCTTTTTTTGATTCGAAACGAAGAAGACGAAAGAAAGGAAAAAAAAAAAATAAAAGTTATTAACCTGAAATCAAATTATTAAAGATTGCGTTGAAATCAATATAGAATAGTAATGTAATAATAAGAAATACAATGATTTCTAACTCTATTTAGAACCACAGTACAATATCTAAGACAATATCTAAGTTCTCATTTCAGTTTCTTGTATGATATCGTTGTCCCGCCCTAGCCATCGCATTTCTATTTCTGGTCTAACCTTATTAATTTAATGAAGGTGAAACCTGGGATTGGATTCAACCTCCGAGAAACTCGGAGGTTGAATCCACTTTTATTCTTCCTCTTTTAGAACTAAAATAAGTTCTAAAAACTAAAAAAAAAAGAAAGACGGGAGATTAATCGCAGATATTTGATTGGATCTATCATTTTCTGCGCCCCCTTCCTTTCTACGTCAATAATTAGAAAAAAGGGAGAATATCAATGCATCCGGAAATAAACGATTGATCTCTATCAATATACCCGCTAAAGAACCGAGCCATAGGGTACTTACCACTGGTGCCACGGAGAGATATGTTTTTAGATCTGGCATTTCAAATCCTCCTTCTTTTTTCTTTATTGTAATTTTGTATACACAAGAGTAATACATATATGATCAAATATATCTATAATTACTAATAAGCACTTGCATTTTATTTATGCATAATCCCTAATTCAAATTGAAATGTACAGCGATTCATTAGATATTTTTTTTTTTTTATTTAATATTCTATACTATGATACGAAAACGAAAAAATGACAAGATATTTTGTAGATATCAACGGAGAAAAATAAAAGTGTGGAAAACAAGACAAAGATTCTTTACAATGACACTGTAAACCAATTAAAAGTTAAAAGGGATGTAGCGCAGTTTGGTAGCGCGTTTGTTTTGGGTACAAAATGTCACGGGTTCAAATCCTGTCATCCCTATCGATAAGTATTTATTATCAGCAACAAGGAATTTTTTGAGATCGATTAAAAAACAGGACATACATACTCAATAGAAAATTAGATTCTATATAATAGTATGTGGATACAAAATAGATTGGGGTAAAAAGGTATTTATTATGAGAATAAAACGCTCTTAGTTCAGTTCGGTAGAACGCGGGTCTCCAAAACCCGATGTCGTAGGTTCAAATCCTACAGGGCGTGATTCCATTCTTGTTAGATCCAAAATGATATTGAAATTGTTAAAAGGTAGTCCGAATTTGAATTTGACCCCCTACTTGTTTTATTCCACAGGAGGTCAATAAACAAAAGGGATGTTAGTTAATCAAAGGTCTAACTGATCGCCGCGTCTGTATTGCAAATATGCAGTTACGAATAATCCAGCCAAAGTAATAGGAATTAGACCTAAGACGATTCCAAATAGAAAAACTTCAATCATTTCAATTTGTTTGAAAGGAGAAGAGGAGGGGTAATATCTATAATATTAATCTGTATTCCCCATGAATCTCAATAACTAAGAATTGGACTCATGGGAAGGAGCTGTGGAATATATGGAATACTGGATAAAGAATTAAGATCTCTTTTTTTTTTTTAATTCTTCATTCAATTCATTTTATAATGTAAAATCAAATAAGTCGTATCTTGCTAAGACCGATAAATAGAGCTGAAGTTATAGTTAAAGCCACTAGTAGAAAACCAAAATAACTAGTTATAGTAGGCATGAAGAGGCTAAATCAAATATGTTCTTTTTATACATATATTTATAAAGAGAAAGCACTTCCCTAAATTTCCATCTTTGAAAAAAAAAAACAAAAAGGAGGTTCCGATAAAAAGCATTTTCTACAACCTCAAAAATAAAGAAGTATATTGCTAGATTTAGCATCTAATTCAATTGTAGAAATATGATAATTTTCTCCACAAATTATTATAAGCTAATCCATCGGATTCACACCCCATTTTACTTGATCTTTATAGTTCGAAGACAATAATGTAGAATGTAGAGACCTCTTATCTTATCTTATAATATATTATATAAATTTCAGGAAGTTTTTCTCTTGAGTACATGATTATATGTTGAAAAATAACAAGGAAAGAAGACAGAAATCATCTAACACTTCACCTCGATACTGATTGTGAAATTACGTTGCTGTGTTAGAAGAAGGATAACTATACTGATTGGATATAGTCTAAAGACACCCTTGGGTACAATATTGACGAACTCACAAAGATTCATTTTCAGTGAGTTTACACTTACTGATCCCATCTTTTATTTATTTATTTGTCTTTTTTTTTTTTTTGAGGGGGGGGAGGGCGCGTTGGCAGTCTAAATAGTATATTTTATGGTGTAGCTCGAGTTTTTTTCGCAAATATCTATGGATCTATGGTTTAGTTATAAGTCAAATGAAATTGAATAAGACGGAAATCGAAAAGACTCAATTCAAGAAATAATTTGTTGGAATTTGTAAAATTCTTTCGATCAAAAGTCTATCGTGCGGGAATCCGCTATTCATAGGATTCCTTAATAGAAAGATAAATCAAAAAAAAAAGGGTATGTTTCTTCCATGTTTGAAATTGAAAGGATTCAACATACCCGAATAATGTCTAAACCTAATGATTCGAGGCAAAGCTAAAAGATCTGGGAACAACTCAATCTCGTTTTCGTTGAAAATGAGAGAGGACTGGCATAATTAAACTAAATTTATTGGAAAATTCGAAAATGAATATTTCTTATTTTTAAAATGAATATTTCTTATTTTTTTCATCATGAAGAACGAAATATTAGTGAAAGAGGGAGTTCTTCATTTTTTATGTACTGTAAAAACTCACAAAACAAAAAGGGGGCTAATGCTTATGAATACTTTGAACAAAGATCTTGATAGTCGCATAACTTGGGATAATTCTAGTTGGAATTTGAATGATTGCGATAATGGTGGTTCCATCACAAATTCTATTTACCAAGACCATGAAGGACGAAATATTAGTGAGAACGAGAGTTATAATGATCTAGATAGAACTCAAAAATACAACCATTTGTGGGTTCTCTGCGAAGATTGTTATCAACTAAATTATCAAAGATTTTTGAAATCAAAAATGAATATTTGTGAACATTGCGGGTTTCACCTAAAAATGGGCAGCCCAGATAGAATAGAACTCTTGGTCGACCAGGGTACTTGGAATTCAATGGATGAGGACATGGTCTCTCTGGATCCCATTGGATGGGATTCGGAGAACGAATCCTTTGAAGATAATAAAAACCCTGACGATAACCAACTAGATCGAGAACAACTGGATGGAGATGATCAAAATTCAGATAAGGATTGGGATCCCTTTTCTCGGCCCTTCTGTGCGGTGTTTTCTGATTCTGATGGTGATCTGGTTTCGGGACATCTCTCCGATTCTGATGAGGATCTCATCCTTGAAAACGAAAAGCCGTATGTGGATCGTATTGATTTTTATCAGAGAGAGACGGGATTGAAAGAAGCTGTTCAAACAGGAACAGGTCAAATAAAGGGAATTCCCGTAGCAATTGGGTTTATGGAATTCAAGTTTTTGGGGGGTAGCATGGGATCTGTAGTCGGCGAGAAAATAAACCGTCTAATTCAGTATGCTACCAAGCAATCTTTACCTCTTATTCTAGTGTGTGCTTCCGGAGGAGCACGCATGCAAGAAGGAAGTTTGAGCTTGATGCAAATGGCTAAAATATCTTCGGCTTTATTTGATTACAAATCAAATAAGAAATCATTTTATACTTCAATCCTTACATCTCCTACTACTGGTGGGGTCACAGCCAGTTTTGGTATGTTGGGGGAGATCATCATTGCCGAACCCCACGCCTACATTGCATTTGCTGGGAAAAGAGTAATTGAAGAAACGTTGAAAATAATAGTACCTGAGGGTTCACAAGAGACTGAATATTTATTTGATAAAGGCTTATTCGATCCAGTCGTACCGCGTAATCTTTTAAAGGATGTTCTGAGTCAGTTGTTAAAAAAAATCTACGCTTTACTTTCTTTGACTTCAAATGAAAATGAAATAAAGTAGAACCCTCAATTTCTTTTTTTTTTTTTTTTTGTGTAACAAACGAGTAGTAATTTAGTTTCTAGGAAGCAAAAAAAAAAGAAAGAAATAAAAGTCGAAGTCCAAAGAATTCAATCTTAGGCGAAATTGGAGAAGAAAAAAGGATTTCATATTCCCTTAATTCTCTATTTCTTTATTATTTTATTATTTTAATCTATATTTCTATAGATTATCTTATTATCTTTTTCTATAGCTATAGAAAAAGATATCACTATAGAGTTTTTCATTTTTCTATATTTTCCGAGAATCTCCATTTTGACTAAGAATCTTTTTTTATTTTTATGAAATATTTTTATAATATAATTGTTATCTTTTAATTATAAGACAAGAATAAAATTTAAAGACAAGAAAACAAAAAAGGGTAATATAACAAAATAATATAAACATAAAGAAGAGAGGAATAGTAAGATAAAGCGGGGATTATCATACATATAGTTCGTGTAGAAAAAGAAACATAAAAAACCCTTTATTTCGTTTAGTTCTACAGCCCCCGTACTGATTCTATATCTATTTTATACATATATATGTATAGAATAGATATAGATATTACTTATGCTATCATTCTATAGAATATATCAATTACTTATATAGTATACTATATCTATGCCACTTATTATATATATATGAATATATACATATATATATACCTATTTAGATATATTTAGTAGAATACACAATTCTATAGGAATTCTTAATGATTAGAAAAAGCCTTTCTAACAATATAACAATAACAGGTAAAAGATCTTACTATTAAAATAACAAAAAATAGAAATAAGATAACAATAAATAGAAATAACAGGTACAAATATGAAATCGAGGTACCGATTCTATGACAACTTTCAGCAACTTTCCCCCTATTTTTGTTCCCTTAACGGGTCTAGTATTTCCGGCAATTACAATGGTTTCTTTATTTCTTCACCTTCAAAGAAAGAAAATTTTTTAGATAGGGTGGGGGAAAATCTCATCCATTTTGATTTTAGATCTATAAGCAATTTGATGACTTACTCCTAAAGGTTCACGTCAGAATAGTGCTAGTTGATGAGAGTTACTTCGGAAAAAGAGTCAAGTCAAATTTATTTGGGTTATTCTCCCAATTTCAATAAAATGAAACCCGATCTAGTATGAGTTGGCGATCAAAACATATATGGATAGAACTTATAGCGGGGGCTCGAAAAACAAGTAATTTCTGGTGGTCCCTTATTCTTTTTTTAGGTTCATTAGGATTCTTATTGGTTGGAACTTCCAGTTATCTTGGTAGGAATTTGATATCCTTATTTCCATCTCAGCAAATCATTTTTTTTCCGCAGGGACTTGTGATGTCTTTCTATGGGATCGCGGGTCTCTTTATTAGCTCCTATTTGTGGTCCACTATTTCGTGGAATATAGGTAGTGGTTATGATCGATTCGATAGAAAAGAGGGAATGGTGTGTATTTTTCGTTGGGGATTTCCTGGAAAAAATCGTCGCATTTTCCTCCGATTCCTTATGAAAGACGTTCAGTCCATCAGAATAGAGGTTAAAGAGGGTCTTTCTATTCGTCGTGTGCTTTATATGGAAATTAGAGGACAGGGAGCTATTCCTTTGACTCGTACCGATCAAAATTTGACTCCGCGAGAGATTGAACAAAAAGCTGCTGAATTGGCTTATTTCTTACGTGTACCAATTGAAATATTTTGAAAAAATGAAGGGAAGAATTAATGCTTTCGAAAAAATTCTTCAATTTTTTCCTATAGCATAATTTAACTGAAGTTTCTTCAGAATGACCATTCGGACCAAAGCAGATGTACACGAAATAGACAAACTTTTTTTGTCTGCAAAAAATGTTTTTTATGCGTGCGTAAATCCACTCACCTTAATTCAGTAAAAAATAAATATAAATAAAATAAAGAAAAATAAAGAATTCATCTTATATATCAAAAGATTTCGAAATAAATCATTTTTTTTTAATATTTTATATCTTGATGGATAAGGGCGCTCTTTCGTTTCGAAATCCGAATAATATTCATTACTTGAAGGGATTTTTTCGTGCATTCATCGAAAGAGGGCGATTGCTTCGAATTTGAGTAAGTAATATATCTGAAAATAATCTATTTTTTCTGCATTCGAATTTGAAGTGGATTCTTTCCCCTTCTTATTCTTTTTCTGGATTCTTTCTAAATTCAAGTTCAAGGGTTGATTTTAGAATTGTAAATAAAAAAAAAAGGGGGGATACGTTCTAATCTCTATGACTTACTTATGCTTCAGAAAGATATTATTATCATATAGAGTCGGCGTTGCCGAATGAGGTGAGTTCATTAAAGACGAAAAATGGCAAAAAAGAAAACATTCATTCCCTTTAAAGCATTCATTCCCTTTATCTCTATAGTATTTTTTCCCTGGTGGATCTCTTTCTTATTTAAGAAAGGCTTTGAATCTTGGGTTACTAATTGGTGGAATACTAGTAAATCCGAAATTATCTTGAACGATATTCAAGAAAAGAGTATTCTCAAAACATTCATAGAATTAGAGGAACTTTTCTTCCTGGATGAAATGCTAAAAGAATACCCGGAAACGCGTCTACAAGAACTTCGTATCGGAATCTACAGGGAAACGATTCAATTGATCAAAACGTACAATGAGGATCGTATCCAGACGATTTTGCACTTCTCGACAAATATAATCTATTTCATTATTCTCAGTGTTTATTCTATTTTAGGTAATGAAGAACTTTTTATTCTTAACTCTTGGGTTCAAGAATTCCTCTATAACTTAAGTGATACACTAAAAGCTTTTTCTATTCTTTTCTTAGCTGATCTTTTCTTTGGATACCATTCGACCAAAGGTTGGGAATTAATGATTGCTTTGGTCTATAAGGATTTTGGATTTGCTCAAAATGATCAAATTCGATCCGTTCTTGTTTCCATTTGTCCAGTTATTCTAGATGCAATTTTTAAATATTGGATCTTCTTTTATTTAAATCGTGTATCTCCGTCACTTGTAGTGATTTATCATTCAATGAAGGGTTGAAAAAATGATCAACAGGATTCAATTTTAATATTTGTTACTTTGTGCATAAGCTAAACATTCGAAATCTTACTTATTCTTTTTACCGATCCAGGGATTCATTCCATATTCCAGTCAAATTTATATTTATTTAGTAAATAGCAGAATTGTGGATAGGGAACTAAATTAGCGACCTACCAAATCTTATTGTAGAAATTTTCAGGATCAATGATTGTACCATGCAAACTAGAAATGCCTTTTCTTGGATAGAGGAAGAGATTACTCGATCCATTTCCGTATCACTCATGATATTTATAATAACCCGAGCACCCGTTTCAAACGCATATCCCATTTTTGCACAGCAAGGTTATGAAAATCCCCGAGAAGCAACTGGCCGTATTGTATGCGCCAATTGTCATTTGGCTAATAAGCCCGTGGAAATCGAGGTTCCACAGGCGGTACTTCCCGATACTGTATTTGAAGCAATTGTTCGAATTCCTTATGATAAGCAACTGAAACAAGTTCTTGCTAATGGTAAAAAGGGAGCTTTGAATGTGGGGGCTGTTCTTATTTTACCCGAAGGGTTTGAGTTGGCCCCCCTCGATCGTATTTCGCCCGAGATTAAGGAAAAGATAGGAAATCTTTCTTTTCAGAGCTATCGTCCCAATAAACAAAATATTCTTGTGGTAGGCCCTGTTCCTGGTCAGAAATATAGTGAAATAACTTTTCCTATTCTTTCCCCGGATCCCGCTACTAAGAGAGATGCCCATTTCTTAAAATATCCCATATATGTAGGCGGGAACAGGGGGAGGGGTCAGATTTTTCCGGACGGGAGCAAGAGTAATAATAATGTTTATAATGCTACAGCGGCGGGTATAGTAAGAAAAATCATACGAAAAGAAAAAAAGGGGTACGAAATAACCATATTGGATGCATCTGATGGACGTGAATTGATTGATATCATACCTCCAGGACCAGAACTTCTTGTTTCAGAGGGCGAATCTATCAAACTCGATCAACCATTAACTAGTAATCCTAATGTGGGCGGATTCGGTCAGGGGGATGCCGAAATAGTACTTCAAGATCCATTA